TTTGCAATTTTTTTGAACCGTATGCATCCAAAGATGCACGTACGGTTCAAAAGGGATACAATTTTGTCCTAATCAACCGACTTTATCGAGAAAGATTACTTTTTTTAGGCCAAGAAGTTGATAGCGAGATCTCAAATCAACTTGTTGGTCTCATGGTATATCTCAGTATAGAAGATGATACTAGGGATCTTTATTTGTTTATAAACTCCCCCGGCGGATGGGTAATACCAGGAATAGCCATTTATGATACTATGCAATTTGTTTCGCCCGATGTACATACAATATGCATGGGATTAGCCGCTTCAATGGGATCTTTCATTCTGGTCGGAGGAGAAATTACCAAACGTCTAGCATTCCCTCACGCTTGGCGCCAATGAGTTTTTATTTGAAAAAAAAAAGAAGAAGACTATGCCTTCGCCATATCAAATATAAATAATAGGTAATAATAGCATGGCACTTCGAGTTCGATATGAACAAACTAGTATAGTATTGTTTTTCCTAACATGAGATTTTGTATCGAGATAGTAGTATGAAACAAAGGGTATTTCCGATTTGATCTTCTGTGTCGGGAGTACATTTCAGCGTCACAAACCATTTTTCTTCCACACCGGAAGTCTCTTTGTGATATTTATCTTACGAAAGAAAGAGTACGAAAATGAAAAAAAAAAAAAAGATCATTTTTTCCTTATTTGATCGTATCAAAAAGAAACTTTGGGATTGCTAAATCACAGACGAGATAAATATAGAAAGCAACAGAACCATCATAGTATTTTTTGATTCCTACAATACGAAAGGAAGGGTGGTAAATGGATCATTCAACGATCTGGATCGGATGGATTCCTTTTTTTTTCTTCGGTAGACGGTAGAATAGAAGGGAGGAAAAAGGAAATTCCATTGCAGAGCCGTATGCAATGCACAAAAGATGCCTGTACGGCTGTTCAATTCTATTTGTTTTTTTCTTCTTGTTTTTTTATCCCTTACTTTAGTTTAGCCCAATCGTGCGAGATAGAAGAAGCGTTCATGCATGATATTATATTAAAATTATCAGGGTTATGATTCATCAACCTGCTAGTTCTTTTTATGAGGCGCAAGCAGGGGAATTTATCCTGGAAGCGGAAGAACTACTGAAACTTCGCGAAACCCTCACAAAGGTTTATGTACAAAGAACGGGCAACCCTTTATGGGTTATATCCGAAGACATGGAAAGGGATGTTTTTATGTCAGCAACAGAAGCCCAAGCTTATGGCATTGTTGATCTTGTAGCGGTCGAAAATGAAAATACTGGGGATTTCGTGTAAATACATGATTCCGTTTTAAAACATAATTCGAATTTTCCGTGATTTTATATTGAATGGAAATAATTCATAATCATCAATCATCAGGTTAAGATTGATCTAAACCAATCCTTTTTATTATATATATGTATGATATGCCCACAATTAAACAACTTATTAGAAACACAAGACAGCCAATAAGAAATATCACGAAATCCCCCGCGCTTCGAGGATGTCCTCAGCGTCGTGGAACATGTACTAGGGTGTATGTGCGACTCGTTTAGATCATGAGTTCGAACAAATGAAATAATTTTTCCAGTACCAATGAATAGGATAGATAGAGTGTAAAAAAGTAATTTACTATCTAAAGAAGATCTATCATCTACCTATATTTTTGTGTATGAAATTTATGGTTTCTATTGGTGCAAATCCAATCACCTCAATTTGAGATGAGAAGCAATTCCCCATTGGTAACAAATAGTTATCCATTAAGCGGAGGAAATAGTAATATAATATAAGAAGGAAAAAGGTTATGTTCCTATTCTTGAAAGAACGGACTAACAAGGTCAGCTACCTAGCCAACTTTCATAATTAAATGCCGTCACTGTATGGATAGCCTTTTTTGTGAAAAGAGCTATTACTTTATAATTGATTGGTAGAGCCAAAGAGTGTGAACTATACAAGTTCACAATAACATTTGATTAAATGAAAGAAGAGGCTCCGGTGTATAGAAAGGACCTCACCGTTTACGAAGTAACCATAGAAACGACGGAACCCACTATTTTTTTCTTTTATTTATTTAATATCACTAGAATTTCTTATTTCCAGGTATTTTACCCGGAAGGAATAAAAAATCGTGGTTGGGAAGGTCATAGTAGCAAAAGCCATTGGAATTTCTATTTTATATATCGGAATAATCCGTTTTGTTATTAATCAACTGGGGGGTAAAAGGATGACTGAAAGAAAAGAAATCAATTAGTTATTCATTAAAGTTTAATTTGATTCAATGACCAGAGTTAGACGAGGATATATAGCTCGGAGACGTCGAACAAAAATTCGTTTATTTGCATCAACCTTTATAGGGGCTCATTCAAGACTTACCCGAACCGCTACTCAACAGAAAATGCGAGCTTTGGTTTCCTCCCATCAAGATAGGGGCAGGCAAAAGAGGGACTTTCGTCGTTTGTGGATCACTCGGATAAATGCAGCAGCTCGCGAGAGGGGGGTATTCTATAGTTATAGTAAATTAATACACAATCTGTACAAGAAGCAATTGCTTCTTAATCGTAAAATACTTGCGCAAATAGCTATATCAAATAAGAATTGTCTTTGCATGATTTCCAATAAGATTCTCGAATAAAAGAGATTCTAAAGTCATATACTAGGAATGATTGAAACAGAATTGAATTCCCCGGAGAATGGACTCCGGGAAGATAGAATAAAAAAAAATTAAGATAATAAGATAAGTAGTAGGAATGAACGAAAATCTTTCAAAAAAAAAAAAGATTTCTTCTTTCCCTATTTGTTGTTTCTTATAACACAACAAGAAAATCTGGATTTTAGGCTTTTTCGAACAAAACATCAATCTGAGCTTGAGTTTCGATTGGAGTTTTGAATCAAAGGAAAAGTATATTTATTTATTTTTGGTTCTAGGACCAGTAGTTCTAGGGATCGACTCGGCTCTCTCAAACTGTTTTTCATTATTAAGAAAAGGTAACAAAGATAAAATACGAGCTTGTTTTATAGCAATAGTAATTAATCGTTGTTGTTTCAAGGTCAATCTATTCACCCGTCTAGATAATATTTTTCCTTGTTCACTAATAAATCGACTAATTAAACTCATGTTTCTATAATCAATTCGATCCCCCGATTCAATTGGGGGAAAACGCCTACGAAAGGATCGCTTGGATTTACGAAAAGGTTGCTTGGATTTATCCATGGTTTATTCCTTATCTTTAAAATTCTATTTCTTTATTCATTTCAGATCCGACCGAAATAGGTTTTATTTTTTTTTTATTTTTATATTATATATACATATGTATATATGTTAAGTTCTTACTTTTCCTGCTCCTTTGGAAGATTATACACACATGTTCCGTTCGACCTATTTCTTTATTTCCCCATGAATCGTATGCTTGTGACAATAGCGACAAAATTTTCTCAAGTCTAATCGACTGGGTGTATTGTGTCGATTCTTTTGAGTAATATATCTAGAAATGCCCGGCAATTCCTTATTGACACCGTTTTGGACACAACTGGTACATTCCAAAATAACTCTAACTCGGACATCTTTCCCCTTAGCCATGAACCTCCTTTGAATTTTTGATCGACTTAACTCTTCTATTTTCGACCCGAAACTAAGAAGACGAAAAGAACAAAAAAAGAAAAAAATAAATATCAATAGAAGTTACTAACTAGAAATTCCATTTCTAAAGATTTCGTTGTATTGGAATTCTAATTAATATTAATATTATTAATATTATATAGTAATAATGTAAGTAATACAATTTTTTCTAACTATCAATTATTCCTATCCTAATCCCAGTATTTCATTTCAGTATCTTTTTTCTATGCTACGATTTCTGGAGCTTTTATTTACCTTATTTACCTTAGACTGGACCCCTTTTCCATTTCTGTTCTACAAAATAGGATCTTAGATCCACCAGATTTTTGCTGAGGTTCAATACACTTTTTCTTTCTCTTTCCTTCCTCTCCTAAAGAACTGAAAAAAAAAGGTGCGAAGTTTTAGTCACGTTACCTAGAATTGTATCTCAAATTTTCTTCATTTTTTCGCATATCAACAACTAGAATTCAAAAAAAGGGAATGACAAAGCATCTGGGAATAAACGATTAATTTCTATCAATAGACCTGCTAAAGACCCAAACCATAAAGTAGTTAACACAGGTGCTGTGGAGAGATATGTTTTTATATCTTGCATTGAAAATCCTCCTTCTTTATTGTAATACATATATGGTCAGATGCTGTAGTTCAAGATCATTTGTATTTCTTTTGTACGGAATTCCTAACAAAAATGGATATGTACAATGAACAGTAGATGAGAAGATGAGATTTTCCTATCCCTGTTCCTAAAAAAGAAAAGAGGTCCCCTTTTTCTTTCCTAAGCATTACCAATAAATATTCATTCTTTTTTTATACGTTAGGTTTCAGATGTATATAATTCTTTTATTATATGAAACCAAAAAGAAGAAATAACAATAAAATTGTATATGGATAGGGGAGAAAATAACGATGTGGAAAACAAGACATGGATTTTGTACAATGACACTGTACAACAATTTTTAAAAAGGGATGTAGCGCAGCTTGGTAGCGCGTTTGTTTTGGGTACAAAATGTCACGGGTTCAAATCCTGTCATCCCTACCTATTACTTCTCCTACGGGCGGTAACGAGGGATTAATTGAGTGAGATCGATTAAATAAAATTGGACATAATCTTTCATTTTTGCATGCATTGATATGCAAGACGCATTGGGGGTCCAAAAAAAAAACCTTTTCTTTACAATCTTATCTCCTTTTCATAAGAAAGCGCTCTTAGTTCAGTTCGGTAGAACGCGGGTCTCCAAAACCCGATGTCGTAGGTTCAAATCCTACAGAGCGTGATTCGGTTTATGTTATTTCGAATCAAAAAAAAACTTAACAAAACACAATTGAATTGCAACTTTAATTTGACCTCCTGCAAGGAGGAGGTCAATCAAAAAAATGTTATT